AAAATAGGTTCAAAATGAATTTTATGAATTTCCGTTTTTCAATTGAGATTTCCAATAGTAATAATACTTAAATTCTTTTTTTTTTTTTCGAATAAATTCAAATAAAATAGAATTAGCTAGAATTAGGTACTAGGTTTCATGTGAATTGCGAAATAGCCCCTTTGTTTTGTTGGGGAATTTTTGCTTTGGGCTAAGGAAGGGGAAGGAAGGAAGAAAACGAGTGGGTAACACTAATTCTTCATCTTCAAATCAGTCCTTCCCTTGGGTTATTTTCTGAATGAATAAGTATAAGTAACGAAATTAGAATTATAATATAATAAGTAATTGTGTAGGGACGAAATTAGAATTATAATATAATGTGAAAAAACAACCTGCACGTCCAAGACCCTAAAAGAAATATGAGAAATATGTCTTTCTTTTTCTCGGATTAAACAAAAGGATTTGCAAATAAAAGGGCTAATGCTACAACCAATCCATAAATTGTTAAAGCTTCCATAAAAGCTAAACTAAGTAATAAAGTACCTCGGATTTTTCCCTCTGCCTCGGGCTGTCTCGCAATACCTTCTACAGCTTGGCCTGCAGCAGTACCTTGACCAATTCCAGGTCCAATAGAAGCAAGCCCTACAGCCAATCCAGCAGCAATAACGGAAGCGGCAGAAATCAGTGGATTCATGATAGATAAGTTCCTCACACACAAAAAAAAGAAATGGTTAATGATACAATGAACCAATGAATTAGAACTTAATTATTCCATTGGAATATCCATCCAGTAGAAAGAATTAAAAATGCCAAATTTTAATTAATATATTATTAGATCATTAGTTATATCATTAGAAAGGCTTCATATTTTTTAGTTACTAATCGGAGAGTCTTTCTGACTACATCCAACTTGGGTATTCCTTGGTAATCGAAGCCTTTTTCGAGCTTTTTCGTTATTTTATCTATATTTTATTTCATTCACAGTTATAAACGAAACAAAAGGAAAGACCTCGGCTGACATCTCTAGCCAAATTCAAATAGTGCAAATTACGTTCATATATAAATTAACTTGTCAATATATAATATAAAATATACGTATGTTTCTTACATAACGTAAACCGCCTATATGTCTCTTAAATTCAATCGGATTTTCTAATAATTCTTCGAAACATCTAATCGAAAAAAATTAACTTAAAAATAGAAACCTTAGATTCCACATATCTGGTGCAACCGCTCTCTACTAGCCAACTATGGTTTTTTCAAGAGACTCTATTACCATTAGATTCTATCAAGATAGAATCTAATCAATGATGACCCTCCATGGATTCGCCTATATAAGCTGCGGCTAAAGTTGCAAAAATAAGAGCCTGAATCCCACTTGTAAATAATCCGAGAAACATGACAGGTATAGGAACCACTAAAGGTACCAAAGAAACAAGAACAACAACTACTAATTCATCCGCTAATATATTTCCAAAAAGTCGAAAACTAAGTGATAGAGGTTTTGTGAAATCTTCTAAAATGTTAATGGGTAAAAGAATTGGGGTTGGTTGAATGTATTTACCAAAATAACCTAACCCTTTTTTTGTAAGACCCGCATAGAAATAGGCTACTGATGTGAGTAAAGCTAAAGCAACAGTAGTATTTATATCATTCGTGGGTGCGGCTAACTCCCCGTGAGGTAACCGTATGGTTTTCCACGGGAAAAGGGCCCCTGACCAATTAGAAACAAAAATAAATAGAAACATAGTTCCAATAAAGGGAACCCAAGGGCGATATTCTTCTCCAATTTGGGTTTTGCTCACGTCTCGAATAAATTCAAGGACATATTCCAAGAAATTCTGACCCCCTGTCGGAATGGTTTGTGGATTTCGAGCAGCTATAGCAGCTGAACCTAGTAAAATAGCAATTACAACCCAAGAAGTTATAAGTACTTGACCATGGATTTGGAAACCCCCTATTTGCCAATAAAAATGTTGACCTACTTCCACACCAGACATATCATATAACCCCTTCTTTAGTGTGTTGATTGAATATTCTATCATATTCATATTGTCCTCTGACATAAATATAACTTAAAAAATTTTATTTTGATTCAATTATCTCTTTCTCGATTTGTCTACTTTTTTAAAAAATTGACTTTTTTTTAGGATACCGATTAATCAAATCACATAATATCAATATCACCAGCCTTTTCCCTTTAATTTATTAATTATATATAGTTTTTCAGGAACATTAACCAATTTTATTATATTATAAATTATAGGAATTGAAGTGTTGATTTCATAAAAAAATCAAGGATTTCTTACATAGCTAGAACGACCTTCACAAATTGCAAATACTAACTTGTTAAGAATTAATCGGATTGAAGATATAGCATCATCGTTTGCCGGAATCGAAAGATCGGCGAGATCCGGGTCACAGTTTGTATCGATTAAACAAATCGTCGGAATTCCCAAAGTAATACATTCTCGAAGGGCTGTATATTCTTTTTGTTGATCAATGATGATTACAATATCAGGTACTTCTGTCATATATTTAATCCCGCCCAGATATGTTTGCAAGTGAGATAATTGTCTCTTTACCACCGCGGCATCTCTCTTCGGAAGACGGGCAAGTCGCCCCGCCTTTTGTTCCATTCGTAAGTCCCTGAATTTATGAAGTCTTGTTTCTGTAGTGGACCAATTCGTTAACATACCCCCAAGCCACTTTTTATTAACATAATGACATCGAGCCCTTATTGCAGCCCATGCTACTGAATCAGCTGCTCTATTTTTCTTTTTTGTCCCAACAATTAAAAATTGTTTTCCCCTACTTGCTGCATCAAAAACTAAATCACAAGCCTCTGATAAAAAACGAGCAGTTCTGGTAAGATTTATAATATGAATACCCTTACATTTTGCAGAGATATAAGGTGACATTCGGGGATTCCATTTTCGAATACCATGACCAAAATGAACTCCCGCCTCCATCATCTCTTCCAAATTGATGTTCCAATATCTTCTTGTCATTTCTCCACACACTTTAACTCTTTTTTGAATAAAGAGATGAGGTATCCTGAAATAAAAAATTGTTCCAACGGAACCTTCTTTTTTAACCTGGATTGATCATTGATACACAACCCAAACCAAAAATTCCTGTCTATTTGTTATTTTTTTTTAGTTTATGTATTTTATTACATTACTAAGATACTAAATTAATTAATTAAATAACAATAATAAAGATAAAAAAAAGATGAATCTCTTCTCTTAAATCCCCCAAATCATTGTTGTTTTGATCTATCACCTAAATTCTTTGAAAAACAAGAATCCAACAATTCTCTGTGGTAAAACAAAATATCTCGCATTTCTCCCTCGAGTCTATTCTTGTTTTTTATTTTCAAAGGAATGCTAATGCTCTTATGTTGATTTGATCGGTGTACAAATCCCTTGAATCCAGTACCAACGGGTATCATCCCCCCCAGAACAACGTTTTCTTTTAATCCTTTCAACCAATCAATACGGCCTCGGAGAGCCGCTTTTGCTAAAACTCGAGCAGTTTCTTGAAAACTTGCTTCGGATATAAAACTTTGAGTATTCAGAGATGCTCTCGTTATTCCCAATAAGATAGTTCGGTAACCGATCGCTTCTTCCAAAGCGCGCCCCGTTCGTTCGGCTCGAAACAATCCAATTAGTTCTCCGGGCAAAAAAACATTAGATATTCCATCCTCTGAAACCAAGACTTTAGATGTTATTTGCCGTACAATAATTTCGATATGCCGATCATGAATCTGCACCCCCTGGGATCGATAAACCTTTTGGATCTTATTAACCAAAGAGATACGACTTTGCGCTATAGTTAACTCAGCCCCAACCAAGAATCCCCATGGAATTCCAAGAATTTTTTTTATACGTTCGTTCCAACCATTAATCCTCTTTTCTAGATTCATGGATATTGACTCAACCGAACGAACTTCGAAAACTTGTTCCACTTTTGGCAGACCTTGCGTTATATCACCAGACCTCGATTTTTCATATATAAATGTAACTAGGGTATCCCCTTCATAAATGATTTCTCCATAATGACCATGAACTGTTGCTCCTGGGGTAGCCAAACAGGGCTTAGCCGCTCTTATTACTACTGAATCAAATTGAACAATTAGAATTTGACCGGGTTTTAAGTGCAGTCCATTTTTGTTTATACATATATTTTCACAAAGAAATTGTCCAAGACGCATTTTTGTAGATGTCTCGTCACAAAAATTGTAATGAAGAAAATCCCAATGAAAATGGAATGGATTCAAAATTATGTTACTACAAAAATCGGGATTATAAATTATTCCATTTTCATCCATTAAATAATATTGATATTTAAGGACTTGACAGGTTTGTTTTAAATTGTCCAGTTGTAAATAATTATTTATCAAGATCTGATTATGAGTTATTAAATGATAAAAAAAAAAAAAATTCGCAAAATTAAGGACTGTTCCTAAAGAACCGAAGGCATTTTTAATTGGAATTAGGCGATCTTTTTTACTGGATTCTTTGGGATATTTTGCACTGTTGAGTGTGAATGGACCCATTCGAAAACAATTGGATGATGACAAAATTATAAAAGACTGACATTCCTTATTTTTACCCACCAACGTACGAACAGTTCCTTGATTTTGATTAAATGATTGTTGAAGTTTTTTTTTTGAATAAATGGAAAAAAACGGATTCATATTGGTATACTCTAAGCCATGATCAGAAAAAAGGGGGGGATTGTTTCTTTTACCGATATACGAAAGAGCCGTGTTCACTAAACCGATCTTTAGGAAATATCGAATTATACCAGTTGTCCTTACTTCAACAAATGAAGCACGGGCCTCTTCGATAGAAGAATCTTTTTTGTCTTGGTTCCAATTCAATACTAAACAAGTACGTACTAATTGAATACTTGTGTCATAAATTCCCCGAGTGACTTTGCCATTTCCATAAAGGATATAATTGAAAACTCGAAGTTGCACATTACCCCTTTCTTGCAACAGATCCCGAGGGAAAAGTGTTGCTAAATTGATACCGTCCGTGATTTCATATGTGACTACGGGTCGAACCAAAACAAAATATTTTTTTTTAGTAGGGGCTATCCGTTGAACATAGAGCCAATTTTTCAAATTTTTTGATTCCTTGTAATTTCTCTTTCCTGGTGGTATCAAAATGCCGCTGTGTCGGGATATCTTATCTGTCTCCCCAGGAAAATAGATATCGCCAGAAAAAATTTGAAGTTCAATCTTTTTTTTTTTCCTTTCCACCCGAACCACTCCGCCTACGCGGCTTCTTGTATTTAAAGTAATTTGTGTATCTACTCCAATGATACTATTGTTCCGTACCATTATCGAAGAAGATCCGGGTAAAATATGTACTTCCTGGGAAATAAAAAAAAACCGCTCTACTTTCATTTGGTATTTTGGTCGAAATTCTTTGACTCCTCGATACTCAATCAAATCCTCTTTTTTAACGCTGGAATGCATTTCTATAGTCTCATATTTAGTAATTCCCGAACTATTTGTTCGGTATCGAGGATCATTGAAATAAGCAAAAATACTATTTCTACGGAAAATACCATTTATGGGTATTTCAATCGAGATACCGTCGGAAAGGGACATTAATTCTTTTTCTCGTTCTTGACTCAATTGAAATTGAAATGGAATGATTAATCTATTTTTTCGCCTCTTTGCCAATAAATCGGAGTTTTTTGCAGGATATATGTGATTACAATGACCCATCCCATTAAGTTCTGAATAATTCGGACTCCTATGTTCTTTTTTACTATATTTTTTAATAGAAGGATCAGAAAATTTATTTTGTACTTGATCATTAGTCATTGAGAAGTTATAATTTTTTTTTTCGAAAGAAAGAGAATTCCCGGTTGTTTGATCTTGATCTTTGTGGAGTGAAAAGGAGACTACACTGGATCTATATGGCCTTCCCGACAAGATCCATAAACGGCTTGCTTTTGGTAAGAGATGAACATTACCGTATGTAAATTCGGGTGCATGATACACATCGGTACTCCAGTGCCTTTCTCCTCCTGAATCAGAATAAATATGTTTTCGAACTTTTTCCTTCAAATTCAGAGTCGATGCCCCCGCACGAATTTCGGCAATAACTTGTTCGGATTCAACATATTGATCATTTTGAACTAAAAGAAAACTTTTTGGAGGAATATTCACATTATGTAGACTATCTTCGCTCTCAATAGTGACATACAAGTCTATATAACATAAAAAGGCAGGGTGTCCATGACGTGTACGTGTGGGATGCACCAACTCCTCATTAAATTGAATTTTGCCATTATAAGGGGCTCGTACATATTCTGCAGTACCCCCTGTGAATACTCCGCCCGTATGAAAAGTTCTTAATGTTAGTTGAGTACCGGGCTCCCCAATGGATTGACCTGCAATAATACCTACAGCTTCTCCTAATTCGACTAGGTCGCCGTGAGTAGGACTTCGGCCATAACATAATCGACAAATCCAAGACGTACTCCTACAAGTAAAAGGAGTTCGAATGGCTATTGGTTGGGTTCGAAAGGTTATGAATCTATTTACAAGCCCAACCCCGATATCTTGATTGCGAGTCGCAATGCATCGCGAACCCAGATATATATCGTCTGCTAATACGCGACCTATTAATATTTGGGTAAAAATTCTTTCCGGCATCCTGCCGTTTCTAGGACTTACAGAAATGCCCCGAATGGTGCCACAATCTGTCCTACGTACAACAATATGTTGAACTACTTCGACAAGCCTGCGCGTAAGATATCCCGCATCTGATGTTCGTACAGCGGTATCCACAACCCCTTTGCGGGCTCCGTAGCAAGAAATTATATATTCTGTTAAAGAGAGTCCTTCGCGAAAATTGCTTTGAATAGGTAAATCAATCATTTGTCCTTGTGGATCGGACATTAATCCTCTCATACCTACTAATTGATGTACTTGAGACACATTTCCTCTAGCTCCCGAAAACGACATTATATGGACTGGATTATAAGGGTCAGTCATCCTAAAATTAGGATTCATTTCTTGTCGCAAATATTCACTTGTAGAATACCATATCTCGATGGATTGGCGTAATTTTTCTACTGCATGGACATTTCCATAATGATGGTGTTTTTCTAAAATCAAACTTTGCTGTTCAGCATCTTGAACTAGCCATCCCTTAGAAGATGTTGTTAAAAGATCATCAATTCCTAATGAAATGGATGTAGCAGTGGCTTGCTGGAAACCCAGAGTCTTTACTTGATCCAGGATGTGTGCTGTATATGCCATTCCAAAGTGATCTATTAATCTGCTAATAAGTCGTTTCATGGCCGTTCCATCTATCGATTTATTGTGAAAGACCAAATTGGTCCGTTCTGCCATAAGTACCTCCATATTCCGCTTAAGTAGAAGTAGACAATGAATGGTTTTTAGTTAGTGATTAGAAAACTTCCTTTTCTGAATCTTAATTCACCGAAAAATTGATGGATTGTGATGCTAGTTGAACCCGAAAGACTCGAATTACACAGATATCATAGAATTACTTAAGTATGGTCTTATTTAAGTAATTCTATGAGCAGGCTCGACAAAATCCTTGTATAGCTTCTTCAATCTCTCGATAAAGATAAATATGACCAACAGTAGTTCGAATGTATATAAAAAGAATTTCTTTTTTTATATTTCTTTTTATTAGATAGTGTGCATAAATCTCATGATAAGTGCCCAAGGATTCATAGTGAACTTCGACGGGAGCTTCTCTTGAAGCAATAATACGTTGATCTAGTCGCCACCGGAGCCACAAAGGACTATCCAAATTGATTTTTTTCTGACGATAAGCTCCAATTGCATCATAGGAATTACAAAAAAAGGGTTCTTCCATATACTTATAATTCTTATCGTCAATTCTTTCATTTTGGTCGTTTTTGCGATTCCATGGATTATATCTATTTGCACAAATACCTCGCCGAGTCCCACTTGTTAATATATAGAGTCCAATAAGCATATCTTGCGTTGGTACGGAAATAGGATCTCCAATAGCTGGCGACAAAAGATTCATATGAGAAAACATAAGTAAACGAGCCTCTGTTTGAGCCTCTAAGGATAAAGGTACATGAACCGCCATTTGATCCCCATCAAAGTCTGCGTTGAATCCTTTACAAACTAATGGATGTAAACAAATCGCGCGCCCTTCTACTAAAATGGGTTGGAACGCCTGTATGCCTAATCGATGCAGAGTAGGCGCGCGATTTAACAATATAGGATGCCCCTGCATAACTTCCTCAAGTATTTTCCATATAATAGGTTCTTTTTCCCGAATTTTACTTTTAGCAACTCCTATGTTCGAAGCAAGATGTTGTCTAATTAGACCACGAATTATAAATGTCTGGAAGAGCTCGATTGCAATTTCACGAGGCAATCCACACTGATGTAATGAAAGCGAAGGGCCTACGACAATGACGGAACGACCGGAATAATCGACCCGTTTACCAAGTAAAGTCTCGCGAAATCTTCCCTCTTTACCTTCAATTACATCCGAAAATGACTTGTAAACTTTATTATGCTCGTCCCTCATCGGTTGCCCGCGAATTCCATTATCAAGAAGTGTATCCACGGCTTCTTGTACCAATTTCTCTTGACACATTACTAATTCTCTGGGCGTAGATCTACTTGTTGTTAATAGATCTGTAAGAGTATTATTACGAAAGATGACTCTTCTATAGAGTTCATTAATATCCGAACTCATTAATTTTCTTCCATCTATCTGAAAGATTGGTCGCAATTCGGGAGGAAGAACTGGTAATAGACATAAAACCATCCATTCTGGTTCTATATTTGTTCGAATAAAATGCTTAGCTAATTCCATGCGTCTAACTAAAAAAGCTTTTCTTCTTCCAACTTTTCGGTCTTCCCATTCATTCCCTGTGGGGTCTTCTTCTCCTAACTCTTTCCATTCTGCGAATGAATAATCTATAATAGTTCGCAAATCCAAATCGGCTAATTGTTCTCGAATAGCACCTGCTCCAGTAGATATTTCTCTATTTCGAAATGCATCAAAACCTTGGGTAGTAAAAAAAAGCGGGATGCTGTATTTCCAAGATTGGATTTCATATTCGAATAAACCTCGTAACCGTAAAAAAGTAGGTTTTTTTGCTATGGGCCTAGCAAATGAAAAATTGGGATAGGATCCTATAGGATCTCCTCCTTCAAAACTGGACGTGAAAGTTTCCTCTCGCCCGGCTCAAGTAGTTACAGCAAAGAAATTAAAGAAAGGAATTCTCACTTTCAAAAAAATTTTTAAATTATATAGCATCTCCAAAATAAAAGATCTACTCTTTACTCAAGTTTCCTTGAAGACTAAGCATCATTGCCTTGATTCATTCTTTTTTTACTTTTTTTGTGAATTCTTTTTTTTATTCAATTCAATTAAATTACAACAAAAATAAATTATTAAATTCTTGAGTAGTCTACCCCCCCCCTTCGAATGATCAATCCCCTAAAAAAAAAAGAATTGTAATTCAAAAGAAATTTACTTGTCTATGTATTGTTCCATTTGATCTTTTAGGTCACGACTTCACCTCGACGGTTATACCACGTCCCTTTAAATTAAAGCCTATATGCGACGGATAGCCTCTTGTAACCATACCCTATTTGCTTGCTTACGCGAACATAATTTCTTTATAAATGAACCAGAATAGTTAATGTTAATTCCGCAAAAACAGCAAAAGAAGTCTTTTTTTACGAGGTACAACTATAAATTAATCTTTTGTTGTTACGAAATCGACCATGGATCAATTCCCCCTTTAATTATTTAATTAGAAGTATTCAATACACCCATAATTCTGAGCTTCATGTTACTCCTCCCAAGAGACATGTCAGAGCCGGGGCATCCCCTTTGGATTGAATGGGATGACAGTTTTTCAGTCCGAATCTGTAAAATAATAATTTCGATCAAGTCACACATCGCAGTATACTAGGCCTTCTAATTCTTTAAGAGGTTTATCTAAAAAATTCGCGATATAACTAGGAAGACGTTTCAAATACCACACGTGAGTTACGGGGCATGCCAATTTAATATAGCCCATTTGATACCTTCGTATTCGAGAATCAACAAATTCGACTCCGCATTGTTCACAAAATTGTGGGTCTTCTTTTTCATTTCTGATTTCTCGATAATTTCCACAAGCACAAATTCCGCTTTTTATAGGCCCAAAAATTCTTTCACAAAATAATCCATCCTTTTCGGGTTTATTGATTTTGTAATTAAAAGTAGAAGGTTTTGTTACCTCTCCAACTATCTCTCTATTAGGTAGGATTTTTGTGGCCCAAGCATTTATTTGTTTAGGCGAAACTAACCCAATTCTGAGTTGTTGATGTTTATACTGATCGATCATAGAAGAAAAATTATAATTTATTCCGATTAAGCTTCCATCCTATTAATCTGGAAGGTTTTCTCAGATACAAGGAAATGGTTCAGTTCCAGAGCCAAAGATCGTAGTTCTCGAACGAGCAGTCGAAAAGATTCTGGAGCATCCTCGGGGTTAGGTATTGTTCCCCCAATGATCGTAGTACCAAGTACGTCCCGGCGGGCTTTAATATGATCCGATTTATAAGTAAGCATCTCTTGTAAAATATGTGCAACACCAAATCCTTCTAGAGCCCAAACTTCCATCTCTCCTACGCGCTGTCCTCCTTGCTTGGCTCTTCCTCGAAGGGGTTGCTGTGTAACATGTGCATAAGGTCCACGAGAACGTCCATGGATTTTATCATCAACTTGATGAATTAATTTCAATATATAAGGATTTCCTATTATAACAGGTTGCTCAAAAAGATCCCCTGTTCTTCCATCAAATATTATACTCTTTCCCGGATACTCGGGTTCAAAGATCCACGGCTCCGATGTTTGTTTACTGGCTTGATATAATTCAGAAAACACTAGTTTTCTCGAAGCCTCTTGTTCATATCTCTCATCAAAAGGTGCGATTCGATAATGTCTATCTAGCAGACCTCCTGCTAACCCGAGCGAACATTCAAATATCTGTCCTACATTCATTCGTGAAGGTACTCCTAATGGGTTAAAGACCATATCAATGGGTCTTCCATCTTGCAAATAAGGCATATCTTGTCTAGGCAAAATTTTTGAAATGATACCTTTATTTCCATGTCTTCCGGCTACTTTATCGCCAACTTTTATTTCACGTTTCTGTAAAATATATACATGAATTGTTTCTGGGTTATAACTAGAGCCCCTTTTTTTTTTTTTCTGGATCCATCTCACATCAATAACTCGACCCCTACCACCTATAGGGAGTTTTAGACAAGTTTCTTTGGATGTGGATACCTGAATCCCAAGTATGGCTCGTAATAATCTATCTTCAGGGGCATACGAAGATTCTTTTGCCATCTGGGGTGTTAATTTACCTACCAAAATATCACCCGTTTCTACCCATGATCCCAACCTCACAATTCCATTTTTGTCTAAATTACGTAGTAAATGGGCTTCTAAATGCGGTATTTCGCTCGTGACCCTTTCGGGTCCTTGACTTGTCACATAAGTCTGAATTTCATATTTCCCTATGTGAAAAGAAGTATAAATATCTTCATATACAAGACGCTCACTAATGAGTACAGCATCTTCAAAATTGTAGCCTTCCCACGGCATATAAGCCACTAATATGTTTTTTCCCAAAGCTAGTTCGCCCCCAACTGTAGCGGCACCATCTGCTAAAATTTGTCCCTTTTTAATGCATTTACCCCGAGGAATCCGGGGGTTTTGGTGCATACAAGTATTTTTGTTGGAACGTTGATACATTACTAATGGAATGCTTTGAATATCCCCATTACCTGAAAAAAGGATCTTATCAGTATCGGTATAAAGGATCTTTCCCTCATGTTCGGCTATAGCGAGAACCCCGGAATCTAGGGCCGCTTGGCGTTCCAACCCGGTTCCAACAATGCATTTCTCGGACTGAGAAAGCGGAACTGCTTGACGTTGCATATTAGAACTCATTAAAGCTCGATTTGCATCGTTGTGCTCGATAAAAGGAATGAGGGAAGCTCCAATAGAAAAATATTGGAAGGGAAAAATACTTCGAAGATGAATCTGTTCCCACGCAATAGTCAGGAATTCTTGACGGTATCGAGCCGGAACAACCTGTTCTTCCTGAATACCTTGATTCAGTGCCAAAGAATTCTCCGTAGATAACATATAGTATTCATCTCTACTTGGTGATAAAAAAAGCATCTGTACTGTTGTCGATCTCTCAGAAATTTGATAAAAAGGACTTTCTAGAGACCCCAAAAGACCAATTCTTGCATGAATTGATAAGGATCCAATAAGTCCAACATTAATTCCTTCAGATGTGTCAATTGGGCAAATACGCCCGTAGTGACTAGGGTGAATATCGCGTACCCGAAAACTCGCCGTTCGCCCTGTCAATCCCCCGGGGCCCAAATAACTCCATTTTCGTCCATGAACTATTTGTGTCAATGGATTAGTTCGATCAAAAACTTGAGATAATGGGTGTAATCCAAAAAAAGATTCATAAGTCGTTGTTAATGGAGTTGAAGTTACCAAATTCTGAGGAGTCGGTATTAATTTATACCGAATTGCTCCACATATAGTTTCTCGAACCACATTTTCTAAACGAACCAGAGCTAATCCGAATTGATCTTGTAAGAGATCTGCTACAGAGCGAATACGTTTATTTTTCAAATGATTCATATCATCAAGTGTACCCATTCCAAATTTCATTCCAATCAGATGATCCGTAGCTGCCAATATATCGCGCGGTAACAAAAACGTATTGTTTTGGGGTATATCAAGATTCAGTCGACGGTTCATATTTCGCCGACCAATCCTTCCTAATTCGCATTTTTGCTGAAAGAATTTTTTTTTTAATTCTTTACATAAAGATTCCGAAAATACCGGGTCTCCCCCTACACAAGCAAATTGTTGATAAAACTCCAAAATGGCATTTTCCTTTGACCCCAAAATTTTTTTATCTTTATCATTCAAGAAAGACAAGAAAATTTCTGGGTAACAAACATTATACAGAATTTCTTTTAGATTCGAACCCATAGCTGATGATAGAACTAGAATAGATATTTTCTGTTTCCTACTCACACGAGCCCATATCCTTGCTTTTCTATCAATCTCTAATTCTGATCTTCCTCCCCAATCTGATATTATGGTGCCAGTATAGACCAAAATTCCGTTATGGTCCAATTCCGACCGGTAATAAATACCAGGGCTTTGCAATATTTGATTGATCACAATTCTGTATATTCCATTTACTATAAAAGTTCCCAGGGAATTCATTAGAGGGATGTTTCCAAGCAAAATTGTTTGTTCTTGCATTTGCATCTCCCGGCCGGTTTTCAAAATTAATCCTGCGGATACATATAATTCAGAAGAATATGTAAGTGATTTATACACAGCATCCTTTTCTTGTATCACGGGTTCTACCAATTGATATTTTTCCACAAATAATTGAAATTCAATTTCTTGATCTGTATCTTCATCTTCAATTTTTGGAAACTTATAAAGCTCTTCCGGTAAGCCCTGATCAATGAACTGAGAAAATCCTTCAAATTGTATCTGATTAAACCCGGGTATTGTAGACATCAGTTCATTTCCCTCTCGTAACATTTTAACCCAATTCCTCTTTTGTTTAAAAATCCCACCTTTGGATCATTCTTTATTAAATAATAAAGATAAAGATCGATCTAGCTCGGATGGAATTTATATTCTGTTTACTAAATCACATAAAATTTTACACATACATTCCATATATATATGGAATGTATGAAATACGTATGAAAGGAGGAATAGAGAAAATTTGCTACTCATACTCAAATTGAAATTTGCAACGGATACAAGATTAAAGAGGTGGATAAAACATTCGGTTTAAAAGAATTATGCTGCTTAATTCTATTTCTTTAATTCGATTCCATTTATACCATTCTTATAATTATAATATTACTCCGATTGGATAAAGAGATGACAAGATTTGACCCCTTATACTGAATACTGAGATAAGAATAATCAGAAACAGTATAGAGTTTTTTTTTTACTTAATAGGTTTTTATTAAAAAAACCTATTTGCGGAGACAAGATCTATTTTAGTACTATTTCGTAAAATTCTTAATTCTTAATCTTAATAATCTTAATATAGGCTTATTTTATATTGTAAAGCAAAGCGTTAAATTTAGATCCGTGCCCCAATATCTTATATACGATATATAGAAGATACGCTCTGTGTAATTTCGATTATGGTTCCGGGGTTTACATATAGGCATAATTGTTGTTATAATTGAAATTGAGAAAAATGAAAATCGAAATAAAAATTTTATTTTATTGAAAAGATACAATAAAAATAATAATTATTAGTTACTGTTTAGATTTTATTATGTCATTAGGGAAACATGATTTGAAGTCAGAATCCAAGACTCGTTCATGAATTCCAAAATAGTTAAAGGTTCCAATTTATTATGACTTTTTTGAAAGCCCATATTTTGGGTATGGATAAAAAAAAATAAAAGCTTTTTGTTAGTAGGAAGGGAATTAAGGAAATGGGATTCAAAATGCACGTACAATAAAAAAGTTAATTAATCCATCCCTAAAAGGGAATCTTTTCATATATATTTTGTTTTGGCGGCATGGCCGAGCGGTAAGGCGGAGGACTGCAAATCCTTTATTCCCCAGTTCAAATCCGGGTGTCGCCTGATAAAAAACAAGAAATAGAATATCCTAATCCCTTAGGGTCTCTTGATACGTACTTGATTCTAAGCATCTAGTGGGCTCTAATCTAAAGCTTTGTATCTCGAATTCAAGGAAATTTTTATTAAATTAGGTAGGAGTGTAAGGGAATCGAGACGTTTTGATAGCCCTTACACTCCTATTGGAGCCACTTCGGTGCGAGGTAATATACTAACTTAATTAGTAGTTAGTAATGGCAGAAAAGCGGGATATAATTTGTATAAAAACTAAAAAAAATCTCTTAGTACTTAGGTATTCAATTATGACAAAACCTCTTTTCAGTAACCGGGTAAAAATCATGTAGGAATTTTTTATATGTACGTGAATTTTTGGGGTTGGTTCATTAAATTAAGAAATAGTTCTCCAAAATTTTTGACTCTGTACCCTTGATTTCACTATTATTAGTAAACAATAATGGAATAATTCCTTCATATTCATAGAAATAGGGGACAAAATTCACATGGATATTGTAAGTCTCGCTTGGGCTGCTTTAATGGTAGTCTTTACATTTTCTCTTTCACTTGTAGTATGGGGAAGAAGTGGACTCTAGAAATACGACTTAACTTAGCTAATTTTAACTAATTAAGTTTTTAGTTAGGGAATAAAACCTTATCAATTGTTTTTTAGATCACTCCATAAAGTCTTTTTAAAGATACTAATGTTAATCAAACAGATATTTTTAAAATGCCCATGTTTCTTTCTTTGATTCTTTCGGCGGATACTAGTATTTTTTTGAAATATTAAGAATTTGAACTGTAAAATAAAAGTAAGAGTTGCCTTTCGATTATTTTAGATTGATCCGAATCACTATCAATACAAATCGATCAAATAGATGTAGCAAAACAATAGAATTAGGATCAATATGTACATAACATATATAGGATACATATTTTAGATTAGTCAATATTAAAAATTGTAAGTCTTTTTATACACGACAAAAAAAAATGAAAAATCTAATACTAATATAATAACTAAAAAATCGTATGGTAGAAAGAAAATTTTCTTTCTTTCTACCATACTACTACTAAATCAAATCAAATACTGATGATTCTAGCCTGCGATAAAGAACGAAGAAGTCAATTTTCAGTCAAACTAATCATTTTGGCTGACCGTTTTTACATAAATGATAAGTAGAAAAGCAGTAGGAACTAGAATGAAGAGCGCAGTAGCAATAAATGCAAGAATATTGACTTCCATAATTTCATCGTTTTTTTAGTTCGAAATAACTCGGGATTTAATCCCCTAGAGATGATCAAAATGTCACCTGTAAATTCATATGGAATGTATTCCATTTTGATGATATTGAATAGGATTAATATCATGAATAACAATATATGAACTATCATATAAACTCGCCGTCGCAAATTGAATAGTATAACATAGGATAATCTTTTATCCATACTGAAAAAAAATATATTATAGAATTCGTGATCGAATCAAGATATCATTCTTTTTAAATATTTTCTTTGTACAATCAATCATCTAACGAAGTCTGACCACGTTTCTTTTTCTTTTTGGTAAAAAAAAAAATAATATATGAAAAACAGACTATAAGTTCTAAAATACCTTTCTTTTTTTTGTCATTTTTTTTTAGTGTTTGCTCTTTTTTTGGTAGAACTTAAATTCTAGTCTAAATTGAATTTTTTTCTTATTACATTACACGGGGTCTAAAAAGAAACATGAGATACTTGTTTGATCTTTGGTTATTGGATCCGTCGGGACTGACGGGGCTCGAACCCGCAGCTTCCGCCTTGACAGGGCGGTGCTCTAACCAATTGAACTACAATCCCAAGGAACTAAGATATACAATATCCTTTAACTTATAATATAGATATAGAAGGGAGTTATTAGTGATATACGGATCTCTGGATGAATATGTACTTGAGTGAGAACAACACGAATTACGAGTCAATTTTCTTTAGTTTAAATTATCCCATAGGATGAATCTAGATCTAGATCATTATTTTAATTTCCCATAACAAACGAAAAACAGAAAAATCGACTCTTTTATTCTGCATGTCGGCCGTTTCGGGAGGACAAATATCTTCATCTCAATAGTGGATGAGAGAGCTTTTGGGCCGAGCTGGATTTGAACCAGCGTAGACATATTGCCAACGAATTTACAGTCCGTCCCCATTAACCGCTCGGGCATCGACCCAGGAAGAATCTATTCAATTATAGGTTTATTGATTAGTAGGCTTATTGATAATCCGCGATCAACTTCCTTTTGTAGTACCTTACCCCCAGGGGAAGTCGAATCCCCGCTGCCTCCTTGAAAGAGAGATGTCCTGAACCGCTAGACGATGGGGGCATACGTACCCAACTGCCATCATACTATGTTCATAGTATGAACAGTTTTTTGAAATTGTCAATATAATTGAATCTAATATATATTAAAATTTAAATAACAATAATTAGATTCTTAGATTCAAGGGGTCTTTCCGTCTTACATGATTACATCCAATTTTTTTTTTCATTTCGTTTTTTTTAATAATTCATTCAAACCATTCGATATTAAATCTATAAACTAGAAAACTATAAAAAAATCCGTTCGCATTTTTTTATTCTTAATATAAAAGATAAATTTATGTATTTATTAAATTAGCGGAGGAAATATAAATAATAGGTAATTCAAAGGATCTGTTCGGGACGTGCTTTAGCTACTCAAAAAATGGAGGTTTAAGGTAAACAAACCCCATATATCGCATTTAGAAACGAGTGACTAGCTGCCTACTTATGTATATGTAAGTTCTATAATATAG